TATCATAACATAACCAATCATTCATGATTGGCCAAATCGTTGCTGAAAAGAATATCTAAATACCAAATCCTATTTCCATGTAACTTCTGCAAAGTACAAGACGCTCTTGGAAAAATCAAAGAAAGAATCTCTTCTTCCTCTGTAAAGAATTCTTCCAATAATTCTTCTGAACCTGATCTTTTCAAAAAAGCGCGTACAGTACTTTTGTGTTTACAAGCCAAAGTTTTTATACAAGAAAGCCGAAGTATATATTTTATTCGATACAAACTTTGTTTTTTTGAGGATCCATTGTAATAATGAGAAAGATTTCTGCATATTCGCAAAAATCGCTCAATAATATCAAAATCGGATGAATCGGCCCAGACCGCCTTACTAATGGGATGCCCTAATACATTACAAAATTTCGCTTTAGCCAATGATCTAATTATTGGAATAATTGGAACTATTGTATCAAGTTTTTTGCTAATAATTTCGATTAGAAATGTATTTTGCAGCATTTGACTCCGTACCACTGAACGATTTAGCCGCACATTTGAAAAATAGCCTAAAAGGTAAAATGAATGTTCGGATAATTGTTTTATATGGATCGTTCCTGGTTGAGACCAAACATCAAAAAAACATTCCCATAAATGGATAAAATAGTGTTTCCATTTATTCATCAAAAGAGGCGCATTCTTTGAAGCCAGAATGGATTTTCCTTGATATCTAACATAATGAAAGAGCGGGTCCTTGAAGAATGTTACGGTAGACGAAAAATCCTTAGCAAAAACTTCTACAAGATGTTTTCTTTTTGCATAAAAAAAGATTCGCTCAAAAAAAACGCTAAAAGATTTTAATCGTAAATGAGAGGATTTTTTACGTAGAAAAAGGAAGATAGATTCATATTCACATACATAAAAATGATAGAGGAATAAGAATAATCTCGGATTACTTTTTGAAAAAGTAGAAATCGATTTTTTGGGAGTAAGAAAACTATTCCTATTACAAAAATTATAAAGAAACAACCGTAATAAATGAAAAAAAGGGGCATCTTTCACCCAGTATCGAAGGATTTGAACTAAGATTTCCAGATGGATAGGATAGGGTATTCGTATATCTGACACATAATTTAAATATGGAAATTGATCCTCCAAAAAGGGAAAAACGGAATGAATTGATCGCAAATTTTTATAAGATTTGACGATATCTGCCTCCTCTAAGGAAGAGCTAAATTGTAGGAAAAATGGAATTTCCACGACGATGGCAAAACCCTCTGATATTATTTGAGAATAAAAATTATGATTATACCCCAAAAATGGATTTTTCTTAGAATCATTAGCAGAAATGATCAAATGATTCTGTCGATACATTCGAGTAATTAAACGTTTTACAATTAGTAAACTATATTTATTGTCATAACCTACATTTTCCACAAATGTAGATCTATTAAAATCATGACTATAAGCAAGTCCATAAACATACTCCCTAAAAATAAGCGGGTATAGGAAGTCCTGTTGGCGAGATCTATCTCGTTCTAATAATACTTGATATTCCTTCATTTTAGAAATTCGATTTGGTCAAAGGATCAGAGATTCATTGGATTATCAAATGCTACATAGTGCGATACAGTCAAAACAGGGTATTCTATTATATATTTGAATTCAAATAAAAAACAAATTATGAATATATATACCTAGAAAACAAGTAAAAACCATCAATGGACTATCTCTCCTCGCTTGGTCCATCTAATTGTTCGAGGACAACAAGCTAGTTAGAAATCCTTTATTTTTCGGACCAATCGCTCTTTTGATTTTGGAAAAAAATATCTTTATCAATATACTCTTTCTTCTACACATTTATCGCTACCCCAGAATTGAGAATAGCTAATAGTTAGGACTCATAACAAAAATCCAAAACCCATTCGTGGGAAAAACTTTTTCCACAGCAAGCACTAATTTTTTTTTAACGTAAAATTAGATGGGGTAATCATTCAAATAAAAAATGAAAGCTCGTTGCTTTTTGTTTCCCTATAATTGGAGCAGCTAAGCTCTATCCCTTTATTAATTCAACCCAACTGAATTCATTTTTTCCGAGCCAACAATTCAAACGAAAATTTGGGCCGGGTCCAATACGAATGAAAAGTTTTTAGAATTCGCCATTGATACGACATGCTGCTTTTTCCATTCATTCCTTTCTGGATCAGTCGTGGTCTTACAAACCCTACCGATGGTATGGATGAACCAATTAGTTCATAGAAATGTGTAAAAAATGGAGTCGCACTTAAAAGCCGAGTACTCTACCATTGAGTTAGCAACCCTAATGAAATTTTAAAAAATGTGTATATCCAATCGAAATAAAAAAAATAAAAAATCGTGAAGGCGAATCGATTCTGAACGTCGAAATGAACAGATCAAATACAAGAAATTTTCTCAAACTCAAATATATTAATTAATAATAATAAATAAAATTAGTAAATCAATTCATTAATTCATGATCGGATTATATTTGTTTGATACACTCT